AAGTACAAATTGCAGGGCGTATTGACGGAAAAGAAATTGCACGTGTCGAATGGATCAGAGAAGGTAGGGTTCCCCTACAAACAATTCGCGCTAAAATTGATCATTGTTCCTATACAATTCGAACTATTTATGGAGTATTAGGCATAAAAATTTGGATATTTGTAAACGAGTTTGGATATTTGTAAACGAGAAATAATAGACCTTCATTTGTCTTGCCATTCTGTCTAGTGATAGAACAAAAAATTACAAACTGTTTCATTCTTTTTCTGTTAAATCAAACAAAAATGAACAATTCTAATTCTATAAGGTTGAATAAAAATTCGATTGACCATTTAGTATAATTGCTATGCTTAGTGTGTGACTCGTTAGTTTTTTCTTTAGAGTTTAGGGTTGAGATTAAAAAAAAAAATAGACTAACCCCTACTATGAACTTAGTAACCATATAAATTAATAACCAACTTATTGCTTCGTATTGTCAAGATCCCAAGAAACAGTCACTATATGGGTGGATCGCTCATATAGTTGTAGCAACTGAAATTTTTTCCATAAAAAAAGAAATCTGATTATGGGCTGTGAAGCAAAAATAAAGGGATGTAGATAAATGGAAGGATGATAGAAAGAGAGAACAAAAATATCAATGATATATGATTCCAATATGTATGTATGGTCTATGAATCAACTCATAAAAGGCAGTGTGATAAAGCATTAATACTGATATAATCAATACTGATATAAATATATAAATGAAATATAAATAAATAAAATAATATAAAAAAAGAAAAAAATAATAAAGAATAAAGAGCCTCGGGTTAATAAAAACTGAGAAGATTGACTCGGGAACGAATTTTGCCGGAAGCTCCATTGCAGAGTTCAGGCCTAACCATTAATGGAGAAGCTATGGGAACGATGAAACCTGTGACTGCATAGGATTCTATTGAAAACGAATCCTAATAATTCATTGGGTGGGATGGCGGAACGAACCAAGAAAAAATTGATTTATTCTGAGAGGTGTCATGAATTGACTGACCCTACGAATGAAAGAGTCAATATTCGCCCGCGAAACCTTTATTTATTGGATTACAATTTTGGCGCGATTCGATAGAGGTAAAAATAAGGATTCATTATATTCTACGTTATATTCTAAAAAAAGAAGCATTTTTTATATTTTCTATATCTAATAATATACACGTCCAGCTATATATTTTGTATATACATCTTCCTTTGTAACAAATTAAATATGTAACAAATTAAATATCAATAAATGCCATTCATTACTTATAATTACTTATATTATTACTTATAATTACTTATATATATTATTATTATTTATTATTTTATTATAAAGATAATTATTATTTATTATTATAATTATACATGTGTATCCGTAATATTATTGAATCGTTTCATTCGCGAGGAGCTGGATGAGAAGAAACTCTCATGTCCGGTTCTGCAATAGAGATGGAATTAAGAAACAACCATCAACTATAACCCCAAAAGAACCAGATTTCGTAAACAACATAGAGGAAGAATGAAGGGAATATCTTATCGAGGCAATCATATTTGTTTCGGCGGATACGCTCTTCAGGCGCTTGAACCCGCTTGGATCACAGCTAGACAGATAGAAGCGGGGCGGAGAGCAATGACACGATATGCGCGTCGTGGTGGAAAAATATGGGTACGTATATTTCCCGACAAACCTATTACAGTAAGACCTACAGAAACACGTATGGGTTCGGGAAAGGGATCCCCCGAATATTGGGTATCCGTTGTTAAACCGGGTCGAATACTTTATGAAATGGGCGGAGTATCAGAAACTATAGCCAGAGCAGCTATTTCAATAGCTGCGTGCAAAATGCCTATACGAACTCAATTTGTTATTTCACGATAGGGATATAGAACTAAACAAAAGGGATATTGAGGATGAAAAAACAACCGCAGGTTTATTCTGGACGGACAATATTTCTTTTTTTCCTTCATCCTTTGCATTGAAATAACAGATTCAAATAAAAAATATATGATTCAACCTCAGACCCTTTTGAATGTAGCGGATAACAGCGGAGCTCGAGAATTGATGTGTATTCGAATCATAGGAGCTGGTAATCACCGATATGCTCATATTGGTGACGTTATTGTTGCTGTAATCAAAGAAGCAGTGCCAAATATGCCTCTAGAAAGATCAGAAGTCATTAGAGCTGTAATTGTACGTACATGTAAAGAACTCAAACGTGACAACGGTATGATAATACGATATGATGACAATGCTGCGGTCGTCATTGATCAAGAAGGAAATCCAAAAGGAACTCGAGTTTTTGGTGCGATCGCTCGGGAATTGAGACAGTTGAATTTTACTAAAATAGTTTCATTAGCTCCCGAGGTATTATAAATACTAGTAGATGACACTATGATATAGTAGGCTATCTGAAATAGATCAAATTAATAGATTGTGTCTCACGCATATACTTTTTAAAATTTAATAATTCAAAAAAAAAAAAAAAACAAAGAAAAAGGGAAACATGTTGATTATATCAAAATTAGGAGGCACAAAAAATTATAGTTCGTTATGGGTAGGGACACTATTGCCGATATAATAACTTCTATAAGAAATGCTGACATGAATAAAAAAGGAACAGTTCGAATAGCATCTACTAATATCACCGAAAACTTTGTTAAAATACTTCTACGAGAAGGTTTTATTGAAAATGTTCGGAAACATCAGGAAAATAAGAAATATTTCTTGGTTTCAACCCTGCGACATAGAAAGACTAGGAAAGGAATATATAGAACTGTTTTAAAGTGTATCAGCCGACCCGGTTTACGAATTTATTCCAACTATCAACGAATTCCTAAGATTTTAGGTGGAATGGGAATTGTAATTCTTTCTACTTCTCGAGGTATAATGACAGATCGAGAAGCTCGACTAGAAAGAATTGGAGGAGAAATTTTGTGTTATATATGGTGATCCTCCTCCTCTGGTATCCTAATTTTATCTCTAACTTCCCATTTGTGAAATAGAGAGGAAAAGTGAGTTATATACCTCTTCCTTCATTAGTTGATACTTCAAGGGGGTTACCTGGAATGAAAGAACAAAAATTGATTCATGAAGGTTTAATTACTGAATCACTTCCTAACGGTATGTTCCGGGTCCGTTTAGATAATGAAGATCTAATTCTAGGTTATGCTTCAGGGAGGATCCGGCGCAGTTTTATACGGATACTACCAGGAGATAGAGTAAAAATTGAAGTAAGTCGTTATGATTCAACCAGAGGACGTATAATTTATAGACTTCGCAACAAAGATTCGAATGATTAGGTGATTTTTTAAACATTCCTTTCATGGGGACACAATTCGAAGTTAAAAAAAAAATATTCAAGAAACTTATTTTCTTCAAAAGAGTAGATTCAGAATTAAGGTAAGGAATAAGAAATATGAAAATAAGGACTTCTGTTCGTAAAATTTGTGAAAAATGTCGACTGATCCGTAGGCGCGGACGAATTATAGTGATTTGTTCCAATCCGAGACATAAACAGAGACAAGGGTAATCTTTCTAAAAAAGAACTTTCTTTTCTAAAGGGGAGGACCCATGTAAGAATAAAAGACCTGTTTTAACATGAAATGGATATCTCCGTATCTTTTCTTTCTGTATATTTCTGACTCATATTTATGAGACGATAAAATATGACAAAAGCTATACCAAGAATTGGTTCACGTAGGAATGGACGTATTGGTTCACGTAAGAATGGACGTAGAATACCAAAAGGAGTTATTCATGTTCAAGCGAGTTTCAACAATACCATTGTAACTGTTACAGATGTACGAGGTCGGGTGGTTTCTTGGGCCTCCGCGGGTACTTCTGGATTCAAAGGCACAAGAAGAGGTACACCCTATGCTGCTCAAGCCGCTGCGGTAAATGCTATTCGTACAGTAGTTGATCAGGGTATGCAACGGGCAGAAGTTATGATAAAAGGCCCTGGTCTCGGAAGAGATGCAGCATTACGAGCCATTCGTAGAAGTGGTATACTATTAAGTTTAGTACGTGATGTAACACCTATGCCACATAATGGGTGTCGACCTCCTAAGAAAAGACGTGTGTAGAAAGAAGAATTAAACGGATTTCAAGAGAAATAAATGATTCAATGATCTGATCAAATATTATAATAATACTTATTATAGTATGGTTCGAGAGGAAGTAGTAGGATCCACTCGAACACTACGGTGGAAATGTGTTGAATCAAGAGTAGACAGTAAGCGTCTTTATTATGGTCGTTTCATTCTGTCCCCGCTTATGAAAGGTCAAGCCGATACCATAGGTATTGCCATGCGAAGGGCTTTACTTGGAGAAATAGAAGGAACATGTATCACACGTGCAAAATCTGAGAAAGTAGCACATGAATATTCTACGATAGTAGGTATTGAGGAATCAGTACATGAAATTTTACTAAATTTGAAAGAAATTATATTGAGAAGTAATCTGTATGGAGTTATAGACGCATCCATCTGCGTCAGGGGGCCTAGATACGTAACCGCTAAAGATATTATCTCACCACCTTACGTGGAAATAGTTGACACGACACAACATATAGCTAACCTGACGGAACCAATTGATTTGTGTATTGAATTACAAATCAAGAGAGATCGCGGATATCGTATGAAATCCGCAAATAACTCTCAAGATGGAAGTTATCCTATAGATGCTGTATCCATGCCTGTTCGAAATGCGAATCATAGTATTCACTCTTATGGGAATGGGAATGAAAAACAAGAGATACTTTTTCTAGAAATATGGACGAATGGAAGTTTAACTCCTAAGGAAGCACTTTATGAAGCTTCTCGTAATTTGATTGATTTATTTATTCCTTTTCTACATGCGGAGGAAGAGGACATTAATTTCGAAGAAAATAAAAACAGGTTTCCTCTACCCCTTTTTACCTTTCAAGATAGATTAACTAATCTAAAGAAAAACAAAAAAGGAATTCCATTGAAATGTATTTTTATTGACCAAT